ATCGAGCCAGAAGAGCTATTTTACTAGCAGCATCCAAAATGCCTATACGAACTCAATTAATTATTTCGGGATAAAAATGTAGAACCGACAGAAATGAGTCTCGGGGATGAAACCGCAGGTTTCTTTTTTTGGACAAACAATATTTCTTTTATTTTCTTTATCCTTTGCATTGGAAGAATAGACTAAAAAATTGATATGATTCAACATCAGACCCATTTAAATGTAGCGGATAACAGCGGGGCTCGAGAATTGATGTGTATTCGAATCATAGGAGCTAGTAATCGTCGCTATGCTTATATTGGTGACGTTATTGTTGCTGTGATCAAAGAAGCAGTCCCAAAAATGCGCCTAGAAAAATCAGAAGTAGTCAGAGCTGTAATTGTCCGTACCTGTAAAGAACTTAAACGTGACAGCGGTATGATAATACGATATGATGACAATGCTGCAGTTGTGATTGATCAAAAAGGAAATCCAAAAGGAAGTCGAATTATTGGTGCAATCCCCGAGGAATTGAAAGAATTCAATTTTACTAAAATAGTTTCATTAGCTCCCGAGGTATTATAAAATAAAATAAAATAAAATGAGATCGTGATTGGGGTATTTGAAAGAAATAGATTAAGAACTAGATTAATTCGTAGATTGTGTCTCAGGCATATACCTTGAAAATATTCATAAACCAATAAAAAAAAAAAAGAAAAACATGTTAATTATATCCAATTTTCAGACACCAATAATTTTAGTTCATGATGGGTACAGACACTATTGCTGAGATAATAAACTCGATACGAAATGCTGATATGGCTAGAAAAAGGGTTGTTCGCATAGCATCTACTAATATTACCGAAAATATTGTTAAAATACTTTTCCGAGAAGGTTTTATCGAAAACGTCAGAAAACATCGAGAAAAAAACAAATATTTTTTGGTTGTAACCCTGCGACATAGAAGGAATAGGAAAAGCCCTTATAGAAAATTTTTCAATTTAAAACGGGTCAGTCGGCCCAGTCTACGAATCTATTCTTACTCTCAAGAAATTCCTAGAATTTTAGGTGGGACAGGGATTGTAATTCTTTCTACTTCTCGAGGTATAATGACAGACCGGGAGGCTCGACTAGAAGGAATTGGCGGAGAAATTTTGTGTTATATATGGTAATCATTTTAATATCCAAATGGGATCCTCTTCCTATTTATAAAAAAAAAAAGAAAGAGGGTGAGTTGTTTAATATCGTTTCTCCTCCATTAGTTGATACTTCAAGGGGGCTTTACCTGCAATGACAGAACAAAAATGGATTCACGAAGGTTTAATTACTGAATCGCTTCCCAATGGCATGTTCCGGGTTCGGTTAGATAATGAAGATCTGGTTCTAGGTTATGTTTCAGGAAAGATCCGGCGTAGTTTTATCAAGATACTGCGTGGAGACAAAGTCAAAATTGAAATAAGTCGTTATGATTCAACCAGAGGACGTATAATTTCTCGACTCGACAACGACAACGAAAACAAGGATTCAAAAGATTAGCTGGTTTTTATTCAATACGATTCGAGATGCAAAATTTCAAGAAACTTATTTTCTACCAAGAAGTAGATTCAGAATTAAGATAAGGAATGACAAATATGAAAATAAGAGTTTCTGTTCGTAAAAGATGTCAAAAATGTCGACTAATCCGTAGGCGGGGGCGCCTTAGAATAATTTGTTCCAACCCGAGACATAAACAAAGACAAGTATAATCAGACACGCTAAAAGGCTCAATGTACAAATCAAATAAGGAATCTGTTTTGACATGAAATGGATATATCCATATATTTCTGACTCATATTTATGAGATGATACAATATGCCAAAAGCTATACCGAGAACTGGTTCACGTAGGAATGTACGTATTGGTTCACGCAGGAATGTACGTATTAGTTTACGTAAGATTGTAGGTATTGGTTCACGCAGGAATGTACGTATTAGTTTACGTAAAATTGTAGGTAGAATACCAAAGGGAGTTATTCATGTTCAAGCGAGTTTCCATAATATCATTGTCACGGTTACAGATCTACGGGGTCGGGTGGTTTCCTGGTCCTCGGCCGGTACTTGTGGATTCAAGGGTACGAGAAAAGGGACACCCTTTGCCGCTCGAACTGCAACAGAAGATGCTATTGGTCCAGTAATAGATCAAGGTATGCAACGAGCAGGAGTCATGATAAAAGGTCCCGGTCTCGGAAGAGACGCAGCATTACGAGCTATTCGTCAAAGTGGTATACGATTCACTTTTTTACGGGATGTAACCCCTATGCCACATAATGGCTGTAGGCCCCCGAAAAAAAAACGTAGATAAAGTATATTATTATTATTATTGAATACTTAACTTATTTTCTTCGATATTTCTTACTTTTCCAGATCAAAGTCTTTCCATTTTTTCTCAAAATCTAAACTTTCAAAGTTTCTATGGCTCACGATGAATTTTTTCTACCAGACGGAGACATACGGTGGAAGTGTCTTGAATTAAGAGAAGACAG